TATGAACAGAAAATAGAAAGATCAGAAAAAAAACAAGTAAAAATGGATTCAATCAATAGGTTAAAGTTTTTATTGAACGCAATTCTAACTAACGCCAAGCACGAAAAAAAATCTATTGGAATAAACGAAATAGGTAAAAAACCCCCTAGATGGTCATACAAATTAATCAACGAGTTGGAACAAGTTTTTAAAAAACGACAAAAAGAACAAGGCATAATACAAGGGCTGGAGCACCAGATTCGAACAAGAAGATTTCACGGTGTAGCTTTTTTAACCCGTTCCGAACGAAGTTTTAAGAACTCTCAGTTCAAGAATTATAATCTTTATAGAAAATTTAATAGAGATTCGGGTTTTATATCTTATTTTGAGATACCAGATTTTCGTCGATCTCTAATAAAAGGATCTCCGCGTATGCAAAGGCGTAAAATTGTTATTTGGGGACCGTCTGAAGTAAATCCCCATTCCCCGCTTTTTTTTGAAAAAATGGAAGATTTCCCTTTTCCTATATCCGACCTAATAAAATCTTTTGTTAAGATTAGAGATCGGTTCGTTAAAAAGTCAGAATTGGGAATAAAAGTAAAAAAAAAAAAAAAAGACCAGGAAAGCGCAATAGAAATCTGGCAGAAGATTCCACACGCACAAAAAACTAGAAGTATTCTGTTACTAGGTCAATCAATTTTTAGAAGATATATTAAATTACCCTTATTGATAATAGCTAAGAATATTGGCCGTATTTTATTATGGCAATCTCCGGAATGGTATGAGGATTTCCAAGATTGGAATAGAGAAGTTTATATAAAGTGCACCTATAGTGGTCTTCGATTCTCCAAAAAACTTCCGAAAAATTGGTTAAGAGACGGTTTTCAGATCAAAATCCTATATCCTTTTCATTTGAAACCTTCGCATAACTCTAAGCTACGACTATCTGATAGAGATCAAAATCAACCAGATGATTTTGATTCTTGTTTTTTAACAGTTTTTGGGATGGAAACAGAATATCCTTTGGGTCCTCCTCGAAAAACGCCTTCCTTTTTTGAACCCATTTTAAAAGATATAGACTATAAAGTTGAAATCAGAAAATTTCATTTTAGGGTTCGAAGAGTTTTAAAAAAAATAAAAAAGAAACAAACAAAAACATTATTATTTGGAAAACAAATAATAAAAGAACTTTTAAACGGAAAGAAAATTCCATTATTTATACCGAAAGAATTTATACCGAGAGAAATATATGAATCAAGCGAAACTCAAACAGAAAAGAATTCAGTAATAAGCAATCAGATAATTCATGAATCACTTAGTCAAAATCGATCTACAGGTTGGACAAATTATTCGCAGGCAGAAGAAGAAATTAAACATAGAATTGATAAAAAAAACACAATCATAAATCAAATAGAAATAAAGAAAAAAAATAATAAAAATAATAAAGAATCACTTCCAAAATTTTGGAAAATATTAAAAAGAAAAAATCTTAAATTAATGGTTCAATTTTTCATTGAAAAAATATACATAGATCTCTTTCTATATATCATTAATATGCGTAGAATCGTGCTACAACTTTTTCTAGGATCAACAAAAAAAATTATTGAGAAATACATTGACAATAATGAAATAAAAAAAGAAAGGATTAATAAAGAAAGGATTACTTTTGATAATCTTAGAAATAGTAAGCGAAAGTCACATATTTTTTTTGATTTATCTTCCTTGTCGCAAAAATATGTATTTTTAAAATTATCACAAACGGAAGTTATTAATTTCAATAAGTTAAGAGCTATTCTTCAATATAATGGACCGTCTTTTTTTCTTAAGAATGAAATCAAGGATTTTTTTGGAAGACAGGGAGTATTTGATTCCGAAGTAAGACATAAGAAACTTCCAATTTATGGAAGGAATCCATGGAAAACCTGGTTAAAGGGTCATTATCAATACGATTTATCTCGGATTACATGGTCTAGGTTAGACCCACAAAAATGGCGAAATGGACTAAATCAAGGCCATACATCTCAAAAAAAGGATTTAAAAAAATGGTATTCCTATGAAAAAGACCCATTATTTGATTACAAAAAAAAGCAAAATTTGAAAGTATATTTATTACCAAATAAAGAGGATAATTTTCAAAAAAACTATAGATATGATCTTTTATCATATAAATATATTCATTCTGAAACTAAGAAGAAGCCCTCTATTTATAGATCATTATTAGAAACAAATAAGAAGCAAGAAAATCCCACCAGAAATAAAGAAAAACTTTTTAACATACTTAAGAATCTTCCTATCAAGAATTATCTAGGAAAAAGTCCTATTATATATATGGAAAAAAATAAAGATAGAAAATTTTTGCGTTGTAAATTTAATAGAAATATTCAGGTTGAACTTAATAAGAAACAAATAAGGGATAAAATTCATAATAATGGTCTTTTTTATCTTCCAATTAATTCAAATTTTGAAATCAATTACAAAAAGGTCTTTTTTGGTTGGATGGGAATGTCTTTTGATTGGATGGGCATGAATGCAAAATTATTAATCTTAAATCGCCTCATATGGAATCCGAAAGTTTTTTTCTTTCCAGAGTTTGTGGCACTCTATGATAAATATAAAGAGAAACCTTGGTTTATCCCAAGTAACTTACTTTTTTTTAATTTGAATATCAAGGGAAAGCAAGAGGAGGATGAGGGTTTTTTAAATTTTAGCCCAGTAAATTCAAAACAATATTTAAAATTAAAGAATCAAAAAAATAGTGAAGAATATTTTTTAGAATCTATTGAAAAACTAAAAATATTCCTTAAAGTAGATTTTCCTTTGCAATTAAGATGGACTGGACGTTTGAATCAATTGAATCAAAAAATGATGAATAATATCCAGATATATGGTCTCCTGGTTAGCCTCATAAATGTAAGAAAAATTACTATATCATATATTCAACGGAAAGAAATGAATCTGGATATAATGAGGAGGCGTTTAAATCTTACACAATTAATGAAAAAGGGAATATTAATTATGGAATCTACCCGTCTCTCTGTAAAAAATGACGGAAAGTTTTTTATGTATCAAATCATAGGTATTTCATTGGTTCATAAAAGTAAGTACCAAAGTAACCAAATTGCTAACAATAATCTGGATGAATCCATTCCAAGACATAAAAGAAAAACTCTAAATAAAGACAAAAAGAATTATGATTTACTTGTTCCTGAAAAAATTTTATCGTCTAGACGTCGTAGAGAGTTAAGAATTCTAATTTCTTTCAATTTGAATTTAAAGAATCAGAATGTTGTACATAGAAATAAATTCTTTTGCAAGGAGAACAAGATAAAAAACTGGAGTCAATTTTTGGATGAAAGTAAAAATCTTGACAGAAAAAAAAATGAATTAATTAAATTAAAGTTCTTTTTTTGGCCTAATTATCGATTAGAAGATTTAGCTTGTATGAATCGCTATTGGTTTGATACCAATAATGGGAGCCGCTTGAGTATGTTAAGGATATCTATGTATCCCTGATTTCAATTTTTGATTTTAATATTATGTTGTTTTATCAATCATATTTGTCATTTTTTCTTCTGTCCGTGATCTGTAAACATGTTATATGCAAGCAACCAGATGCGCATATGCGCAGCCTGGCATCCCAATCTAGGATATTGCAATAATAAGGAAATCGCGAGCTATAAACTATAACTAAATCAACAAAATCCTCGCACTAAACTATTTGGTATCGTTTTTTTGTATCACTATCCAGACGAATTCCAAAATCGGGTTGATTAATGTTAATTGATAAAAACAGGAATCTATAAAGAAATTATGATTATTGTGTATACTACAGTAAAATTTATGACATTATTATTACTGATCAATAAAATAAATATCTGTAAAAAGGGGAGAGTTAAATTCTTTTATGGTAAAAAATTCATTTATTTCAATTATTTTGCAAGAACAAGAAGAAAACAAAGAAAACAGAGGATCTGTTGAATTTCAAGTAGTAAGTTTCACCAACAAGATACGGAGACTTACTTCACATTTGGAATTGCACAAAAAAGACTATTTATCTCAGAGAGGTCTGCGGAAAATTCTGGGAAAACGTCAACGGCTGCTGGCTTATTTGTCAAAAAAAAATAGAGCACGTTATAAAGAATTAATAGGGCAGTTGGATATTCGAGAGAGAAAAACTCGTTAATTTGAAGAGTTAGTTTGAATTATTCGGTTAAAGTTTGATGAACTTCTTTTCGCTTTCAGCAATTCATGGAAGAACGAATCAGGAAAAACCTATGACTGTACCAGCTACAAGAAAAGACCTCATGATAGTAAATATGGGACCTCACCACCCATCAATGCATGGTGTTCTTCGACTCATTGTTACTCTAGATGGTGAAGATGTTATTGACTGTGAACCAATATTGGGTTATTTACACAGAGGTATGGAAAAAATTGCGGAAAATCGAACAATTATACAATATTTGCCTTATGTAACACGGTGGGATTATTTAGCTACTATGTTCACAGAAGCAATAACGGTAAATGCACCAGAGCAATTAGGCAATATTCAAGTCCCTAAAAGGGCCAGTTATATCAGAATCATTATGCTGGAGTTAAGTCGTATAGCTTCGCATTTGTTATGGCTTGGCCCTTTTATGGCAGATATTGGGGCACAGACTCCTTTCTTCTATATTTTTCGAGAAAGAGAATTGATATATGACCTATTCGAAGCTGCCACTGGTATGCGAATGATGCACAATTTTTTTCGTATTGGCGGAGTCGCTGCTGATTTACCTCATGGCTGGATAGATAAATGTTTGGATTTTTGCGATTACTTTTTAACGGGAATTGCTGAATATCAAAAGCTTATTACAAGGAATCCCATTTTTTTAGAACGAGTTGAAGGAGTAGGCATTATAGGTGGGGAGGAAGCAATAAATTGGGGTTTGTCGGGACCAATGCTACGAGCTTCCGGAATACAATGGGATCTTCGTAAAGTTGATCATTATGAGTGTTACGATGAAGTTGATTGGGAAGTC